AGCGGGAACCCCAGAAAGTAACTTGGGCAAGAGTGACAAAAAAGATATGAAATTTGAAAGAAAAGACAGAAGAGACGAAATGAAGAAATGCAAAATGATAAGAATCGGAGTTTCTTTGTACTGTGTCTGAAATACATCCTTTCTATTCCTATCCTTCCACTCTTTGATTGAATCCTTTTAGCTAATTTTTTTTAGCTATTAGATTTGAGATATATACGAAAATTTCACATACTTTTGGAATAAGAAAAGTATGAACAGAGAGGAAAAAAATACAAATGAAAAAGAAAGTAAAGAATATCTATCCCGATCCGTCTCAATGAATTAATTTCATTTGTATGAGGTATGAATATCTATCCGATACATTATTCACGTGTCAGGAACCAGATTTGAACTGGTGACACGAGGATTTTCAGTCCTCTGCTCTACCAACTGAGCTATCCCGACCATTTCCCGTGCATCATCCTAGCAGAGTACTTAGTACTTATATATATATGTCAATTATATGTCAATGAAAAAAAACTAAAAAATAAAAATAAAATATTAACAAATTGGACCTAGCCCATGAATTTCTTAGATCTTCCAAAAGAAGACTTTTTTTGTAAATGTAAGGAAAAATATATGGACTATGAATGATTCAATAACGGAGATTCCTTGAACATAGATGTTCATATCGTACTATACAAAACAAATGAGATTGGATTGGAAGAAGATACGAGTATTTCTATTCGGATCCATTTGTGAAAGAACAGAGTGAATGAAATGAGAAAGATATTTCATTTTGTTTAAACTGAGCCACTGATGAAAAAAAAATAAAGAGGATGAGGATAAATAAAGAGCGAGGAAGTAAAATGGGCTTTTTATTGGGGATAGAGGGACTTGAACCCTCACGATTTAAAAATTCGACGGATTTTCCTATTACTATAAATTTCATTGTTGTCGGTATTGACATGTAAAATGGGACTCTCTCTTTATTCTCGTCCGATTCATCTTCAAAAGATCTATCAAACTCTGGAATGAATCATTTTATCACTGAATATTCGAATTCGATTCTTTTTTCAACTTAAATTTTTCATAGATTTTTTGATCTCTATGATTCTAATTAATAGAGGATTTCTATAGGTCCTTATCTCATACTATTACTCATATTAAGAGTAATATAAATAAGAAATAAAGAATATAGAAAATCATATAGAAATATTATTCTATTAATAGATTCTAGAATAATTAGAATAATAGAATGAAGAAATATATAGATTCTTAATCTAATTCTTAAGATATTAAGATATAAGATAATAGAATATATATATATATATTTTATATATTTCTATAATCTATATTCTTATTAGATTAGAATATTTCTATTTTCATATTTTTCATATATAGAGATACAGAATAGAATTCAATATCAGATTTGGGTTGTGATTAATCGTTTGCTATGTCAGTATGTATACGTACGTATTAGGCGCATATAAGGTTATCCTTTCTGTCATTTCGATAGAAGGTTTTTAGCTACTAACGTAACGTAGTCAATTTCATTCGTTAGAACAGCTTCCATTGAGTCTCTGCACCTATCCCTTTTTATTCTCATTTTCCATCATTTTTTCTCTCAAAAAAGAGATTTGGCTCAGGATTGCCCATTTTTAGTTCCAGGGTTTCTCTGAATTTGGAAGTTACCACTTAGCAGGTTTCCATACCAAGGCTCAATCCAATCAAGTCCGTAGCGTCTACCAATTTCGCCATATCCCCCTTTCCTTTGAGAAAAGAATCCAGTTGTAATTCCATCCACCTCTTTCATTTATCTTGGCACTATTGAATTCATTAGGTAATGATTTCTATATCGAAAAAGTGTATGCTGCTATTTTATTTTTTTGCCCACCCTCTATTCTATCATTTCATCTCTATTGGATGAACCCTATTTGTTTCAATACGAAATGATTCTATCATTGATGTATCCGCAATTCAATACGGATAGATATATCCCACATATATATATATGCCTTTACTCCTCCTTCATTTTTACAGTAAGGTTTGTTATAGTGTAACGGTCGATATTCATTCTTTTTTTTTCATTTCGAATTCTAATATGATTGATATATTGATATTTTCTTTTCATATATTTCATATATTCTTCATATATTCATTCATATATTCATATTTCATATATTCATATACATATATATATATATGTATATTGAATATGGAATTGAATTGTATATTGAATATGGAATTGAATTTCTATTTAGATATCTAATTTATCTAGATCTAAATAGTTTTCTTTTCTATTTTTTAAATAGAATTTAAATAGATTTAAATAGAATAGAAAATATATAACTAATAACTAAGATCCGATAGTTTACTGTATTCCTATACACTATTGCTCTTATATCCGCCCGCTTAGCTCAGAGGTTAGAGCATCGCATTTGTAATGCGATGGTCATCGGTTCGATTCCGATAGCCGGCTCTTTTTCTTTATCGATTTTTTTATTTCCATGATTGAAAATCTCTACTCTCGCTTTCTCTAAATGTCGGGTCACCAATCTATTATGTCATGGTAACTTGCAGCTATAGCTATGAATAAAAAAGTTGACTAGAACAATTAGATCTCTACAGAAGAAATTGGAAAACGTAACCTTCGCTTGAATTTCCTATATATACAAAAAATCCGAATATTGATAAGATTTATTTGATTCTGTTTTGTAGGACTTTAGTAAATTTAGTTTTTCTTTGCTAATCCTTTAGTTCAGTCTGAATTTATATCTTTTTGTCAAAGAAAAGTGAATCAAAAAGGAGCCTTTATATGTCTCGTTACCGAGGACCTCGTTTCAAAAAAATACGCCGGCTGGGGGCTTTACCGGGACTAACTAGTAAAAGACCCAGATCCAGAAGTGATCTTCAAACCCAATTGCGCTCTGGAAAAAGATCACAATATCGTATTCGTTTAGAAGAGAAACAGAAATTGCGTTTTCATTATGGTCTGACAGAGCGACAATTACTTAAATATGTGCATATTGCTGGAAAAGCCAAAGGGTCAACAGGCCAGGTTTTACTACAACTACTCGAGATGCGTTTGGATAACATCCTTTTTCGATTAGGTATGGCTTCGACCATTCCTGGAGCCAGACAATTAGTTAACCATAGACACATTTTAGTTAATGGTCGTATAGTGGATATACCAAGTTATCGTTGCAAACCCCGAGATATTATTACTACGAAGGATAAAGAAAGATCGAAAGCTCTGATTCAAAATTATCTTGTTTCATCCCCCCACGGGGAATTGCCAAACCATTTGACTATTGACTCCTTACAATATAAAGGATTTGTAAATCAAATAATAGATAGTAAATGGATCGGTCTGAAAATAAATGAGTTGTTGGTCGTAGAATATTATTCCCGTCAGACTTGATTCTAACGAAAATAAAAAAGCAAGGTTCATACCAATTTTGACTCCTTTCGCTGAAGTAAATAGAGTACCCTGTGCCCTGTCTCATTCACGTATCAAAAAAGGATAGGATTCTTTTTCTTTTTTTCTTATTCTCAATATCAATACGATATTTCTATTTGTATTTTACCTATCACAGGGATGAATTAGGGCTAGAGAATCTCTATTAAATAAGGAAATGTAAATAAGGTTCTTACCGTTAGAATAATGATATCAATTTTGATTTGATTTGATACATTGTAGTCGGTAACGTTGATGAATGAAAAGAAACGGAGAGAGAGGGATTCGAACCCTCGGTAAACAAAAGTCTACATAGCAGTTCCAATGCTACGCCTTGAACCACTCGGCCATCTCTCCTACAGAATGTTATTCTTGACCAAAACCCGAATGAATAGCGAGTCCTTCATCTTAATTGTAGTACATGTATAACCGCCCGATGGTTCTATAATAAGAAATTTCTTTTCCAATTTCATATTTATCAACAACAACTTCTTTCATCAGCTAACCCATGGAATTCATGAATCATCCGATGAATCTTTCTATTTCAATTGTATGGTGTGTCACATACACGTTATGCAAACAAAAAGGATGTTTATTTGAATTTGATTTTATCATGGAATGATTATTCCATTCTTTTTTGGATCATAACCAAATCAAAACTTCTCGAGTTATCAAAATCCATAGGAAACTTGGTTATTCAACTTAGATGAAATAGTAATAGTCATTGGTATACTACGAAATTGGAATGAAATCTAATCTGATTCAAATATTTCATTTCATCTTTGTCCAAAAGGGGGACACCGCCTTTTTTCCAATTAGTCTGTTTTTATGTTATTTTGTACTGTACAATTCCTTTTTTTGTGGGATCGTTTTCCCCGAAGGGGGATGAGAAGAATTATAGAATGAATTGCTAATTATGCCTAGATCTCGAATAAATGGAAATTTTATTGATAAGACCTCTTCGATTGTAGCCAATATCTTATTACGAATAATTCCGACAACTTCCGGAGAAAAAAAGGCATTTACCTATTACAGAGATGGTGCGATTTGATTTTTTCTTGTTTTTTTACCCCTCAGTTTTACGAGAAAAAGAACGTAGTTAGGAATAGAAAAAAACAAATTAGTAAAAGAAACCTACGCTTGGTGAAGGTGAAGTTTAGAGATAGATCAATTCCTTCTGTCGTGTATCCTCGATTGATGCAGCCTTAGATGCTTCAATTATCGATTTTAGTATTGAGCGAAAGGTTACATCTATAGGTTCTGTATTGGAGGTCAATACTACTTCATTTAGTACCAATAGGTGGCATCGGGGAAAAAGCACTACACCTAGGAATCAACAACACAAAAACTTTGTTATAAATAAACCTTTTCCTTATTGGTATCGGGACTAAAAAGAATGGTTAGGAAAACAAAGATCCATCTCATTCGTACTTTTGGTACCCGTATAACCATCAAAGACCGTTGAAGTGACTAATTCCTGGAAATCGTAAGCGTTGAGTACAAAGGAATCTTTGGAGTTACCATTTTTATCTAGCACTAATATGATTGGTGTTAATAAAAA